TAAAAACTCTCTCGATTCTTATTTACTTGGAATGGTGATCCATAAATATATGGGTCCCTCTTATTTTCATAATTAATAGATCTATAAGATAAAAGATTATATCTATAGTATTTTTGAAAATTCTCATTTTGATTTGGTAATGAATATACTTCGTAATCGTTTTGTTTTTTGTAATGAATTAATAGGTCTTTTTCATATGAATTCTCTTTGTTTAAATCTTGATTTTGAATTGTACGACATTTATTGATTCTATTTTTCCATTTTGCTGCTATTAATCTAGACCATCTAATCTGAGATAAATGGTATTGATAATGACCTCTTAACCAGTTTTTCCATTGATTTATTCCAGAATTCCGAAGTTTCTTATGTCTTAATTCATAATGAATTATTCCTTGTTTTCCAAAATAATCTTTTATTGAAGTCTTAAGAAAAAAAGACGTTCCGTGATATTGAAGAATAGATCTTAACTTATACAAGTTAAGAACTTGTGTTTGTGATATTTTGTAAAATACATATGCTTGTGACAAGGAGGATAAGTCAAAAAAATTCTGTGAATTCTTATTACTAATATTATAAAGTGACTTTTTTATAGTCGAAATAAAATTCATTTTATTTTGATTTGTTTTATTAATTCTTTTTTTATTTTTTTTATTATTGTAAATGGATTTATCAATCATTTTTTTTGTTGATTCAACAAAAAGTTGTATATTAATTCTGGGAATATTAATAATAGATAGAAGGATATCTGCGTATATCCTTTCAGTGAAAAATTTTATAAAATAATGTAATTTACGGATTAATCGAGTATTTCTTCTTTTTAATATTTGCCAATTTGGTGATTCGAATCTTTTAGCATTATAACTTGTTTTATTAGGACTATCATTTATTTCTGGAGTCACTTTTTTTTTATTTTTTGTAATTCTTTTTATTTGATTTCTGATTGTGCTTGTTCTATCAGTCAGATCTTTCATTTTTTTTTCTGTCAGTAAAAAATTTGTCCAATATGTAGATTGAATTCGACTAAAGGATTTATGAATTATATGATTGCGGGTTATAGAATCTTTTTTTTTTTTAGTTTCGCTTGATTTATATATTTCTCTCAATCCAAATAATAGAATTGGATTTACTTTTGAGAGTTCTTTTTTTATTTTTTTTAAAAACGGAATGCCCTTGATAATCCATTTTTTTGTTTTTTTTGAGATATTTAGAAATTTTGTTCTTTCTTTTAAAACTTTTAGAAATATAAAATACTTTTTTTTCAATTTTCCAATTTTTTTTTCGAGTTTCTTAAAAATGGGTTCAAAAAAGGAAGGCCGTTTTTGGGGAGAACCAAAAGGAAGTTCAGCTTCCATTCCCCAAACCGTTAAAAAAAAAAAATCATCTTTTTGTCCTTTCTTTTTGATTCGATCTATATGAGAGGACCGTGGCTTAGATCTGTGCCAGGGTTTCAGACAGAAAGGAAATAGCATCTTTATTTGAATACCGTCTATTAACCAATTTTTCGGAAATTCTGTTTCTGATAATTGAACACCATTATAGGTGCATTTAACATGCATTTCTTTATTCCATTCATTTAAATCCTCAGACCACTCAGGAAATTGTAATAATAGCATACGGCCAATATTTTTAGCTATTATCAATGACGGTAATATAATATATTTTCTAAGAATCGATTGAGTTATTAACATGGAACCTCTTATTACTTGAGCAAATGGAATGGTATCCCAGGCTTCTGCTACTTCTATCCGCGCTTTCTCTTTTCTTTTGTTCTCTTCTTTTTTGTCCTTTTCCTTTTTTTCCCTTTCTTTTATTTCTTCTTCTGTATAATCTGAAATTTTGAATTCTGCTCCCTTTCCTATACAATTTCTAAAAATGAGTTTTATCAGTTCGGAGATATCAAAAAAAAAAGGGTGTGATTTGTCTATTCTGTCCAAAAAAAGCGGAGAATGTGCATTTGCTTGAAAAAGTTCCCAAATAACTGTTTTACATCTTTGGGCTCGCATTGAACCTTTGATTATGTCTCGACGAAAATCAGATTGTTGCGAATATCGTATCAAAGCTACTTCGTCTCTTTTATTAGAATTATTAGTATCCTTATTATTAGGATCGGTATTTCCCCGGTTATCAGTAAAAATCACTACACGTTTGGCTTTTCTTGAACGAATCTGATAATCTATTGGTACTTCTTCTTCACTTTCTCCTTCCTGTTGTTCTAATTCGTTGATTAATTTGTATGACCATCGAGGGACTTTTTTACTGATTTCTTTTATTCCAATAGATTTTTTTTTTTTTTTTTGATCATTAAGATCACTTCTAATTGCATTGAATAAAAATTTTGTTTTATTTTCGGAATCCATTCTTCCTTGTTCTGAAAATAAAGAAGATCCTTTCAAATTCAAATTTGATTTAAGTTCACTGATTAAAGTCAAGAAATAACTCATTTTTGTTGATAATGGGTTGTTATCAAATATATCTGTTTTATCTTTAAATTCTCGAGAAT